TGATTCGAATTGGAATTGAATTGTCAATTCATTCAGAACTTCTTAGTCGAAACAGGATTGGATTTTGATCAAGTCAAACTGCATAGTTTAGAGTTTGTTTGCTTTTGGGCATGTCTTGTTTAAAGATTCATCCAACGGAGTCCCACTTACATTTATTTTGATTCTATTTAGATATGATATAGATATAGGATGCTCTTACACAAACAAAAACCTTTCGCTTTGTCTTGGTTTCTTTATAAAGAAATAGAAATATAGTAATTAAAGAAATGAAATACTAAAAAGACTACTAAATTTAATTAAATTAAATCATAATACTATGTTTATATATAATAAAAGTTTATATATAATATAAAAATGAAATAATAATTTTCTTTCAATTTATTCAAAAAAAAAAAATGATTCTTCAAAAATAAAGAAAAAATTTCATTCGATAGATTATATTCTGGTTGCGTATTTCTATCGAACCAATAGAAGCAATGATCCCCTATCCGGGTTTTAATGAAAAGAAAACTTTGATTCGAGTAAAATATACTCGAAATCCCTAGACATTTTATCCCATATCATATGACTAATCGAATTATTAAATTTTCTCTCCTTTCCTTGTCCCAGATTTAATTGAATTTCTATTTGCCTTAATTGATTTTAATTGATTTGATTCATTGAGTTGCGAGGCACTTTTACATATAACAACTCATATCTTTCTATAAAAAAAAAAACAAAAAAAAAATTCGAAATTTGGAACCTGTACTATTCTGACTGACTCTCTCAGGACTAAAAAGAATCGCGTTATTTCATTAACATCAGAAGAAAAGAATCACCGATCTTCTAGTACTAAACAAAGATAGTGATTTGGAATGAAACAAAATACTTGTTTGTTTTTGTTACGGCAATAAAATAAAACTTGGTAAAATCAACCCATAAAATGGGTTATCCCTACAAGAAAAAGGTTTATTTTGCAGCAAGCAAACCTACACTACACAATGAAACATACCAAAGAATGGTATAATCAATGGAATCAGAAATGATCCACATAAGATACTTCTAATAGAAAGATAATAGAAAGTAACAGAAAGAATCACACATTCATTATTAAAATGGAACAATTCAACAAACCCAATCCCCAAACCAACTCAACTCTTATAATATAGAAGAATAAAGGTTGATAGATTTGATTATCTCTGAAACAATAAATTGGGGTTCTTCTTCTGCCAAAAGACGATTAGTCAAGGGACTTCCACAAATACAGGACTCAGAATGGGTCCTAGATCCATGTGACTTAGGATTAGACTTGGTTAGGTGGAGTCTTTAGACAGGATCATTCATGATTCTCACTTCATAAATTGACCCGGATTGGGTATAACAAAGTAAAAAATCACTAACTCTTTGATTATGGGAAGGAAAAGGATCATATTAATTCATCCGCGAAGATTAATGACGAAGGATGGATGTTTTGTTTTACCCGGGATTTGACAAATCCCATACCAATTACGATTAGATCTGCATTTTTTTATTTTCCTGCCTTTATGTATCTACATGGGCATGTGGTAATGCTTTTATTTCTATAGAGAATAAAAAAACCGGCCAGTCCAAAAGCAAGTAATGTAATAATGATGAAATAAAAAGTATTCTATACAAAAGTATAATAATATTAGGGCTATACGGACTCGAACCGTAGACCTTCTCGGTAAAACAGATCAAACTTATTATTATCGAAATGATTCGAACTGTTTCAAAGACCCAACATGCATTTTTTTGCATTGGGCTCTTTCATCAATTGATGTAAAGATCAGTTAGTTCACCATATTTTTTCTTCACAGGAGGATAAGAAAAGAAGATAATGAGATGGCTCCATGTGCTCTGATTCATTATTTGTATTCTGATCTAGGAGCAATACCAAAGTGTTTCAAAGAAGGATTATTTTGACTTAGGTCTGCCTACGGCCTAGATTAACCTAAGTTAAATGGAGTCTCTATCGCTCCGCTGCAAGAGTCAAATATGAGACTTCATACACCTTAAAGTTCATAGGGCGAGAAGAGGTTATTTTAAGACCTTATACTCATCATGCCTAGCATTGAATGACTGGGTATTTACCTTATCAAATAACAAATCAATGGCGGGTTCCATTTGGCACTTGAATTCGCACCTAAATCGTACCGAACCAAATATTTGTCAGGCTATTGTTCTCTTGTTACCTCGAATCTATAGAGTAAGACACCGATTTCTCATCTCAATAAGATGAATTAGGTTCATTGTGGCTCCCTTGAAAAGCATTGGCGCACGTGTAAACGAGTTGCTCTACCTAACTGAGCTATAGCCCTTGTCTGTCATAGATATCTTACCATATAGAGAATTTCTTGTCAAGATATGTATTCCATGAACTCACATGATAATTTCTTGATCCTTTTACTGTTAAAGAATTGGGATTGCTTAGAAATAATATTCCATCTATAATTCACGAAGTGATGGGCCCTTTTTTGTGGTGATAAATCGCCTACTTAAC